AAAATAATATAGAATTTCAAAGACGGATATTTGAATATTATAAAACATAGCAATTAATATATAATTTCGGTTTTTTTTTTATCAAATATATTTTTATCAATAATCAATATCTTAATTAGATAGTAAGATTTTTTTTTGAATTAAAATGACATTGTAATATTGTAATTATTTTTTTGATTATAACATTCAAATATAAATAATATTATAATAAAAAAATTCCTTTTTAGTTCTTTTTTTTATGTTATTTATGTTATTGTTATATAGGGTCTGCCCTAAGAAAAGGAGAAGAAAAAAATGAAAAAGAAAAGTGCAATCCATATAAACGCAATCCCGATCATGATGAAACATTCTGGTGTTTTCATTCGGAAAGGTGAAAGCTAAGATAAAAAAAAAACGAATCGACCGTTCAAGTATTCAAAATTACACGCTAAAAATGATAGAACATAGGGGCATAGCATATTAGCATATATAATAATATATTTATGTATAACATTATTATATATAATAATATACATAATATATGTGTATACATAATATACATGTGGTATATGTGGTATATATCCATCTATATTGAATTGAATTTCGAATACGGAACTGATAGAATCTTTTCTTATTGGACCACCGATAGAGATGAAAGAAGATAGACAATAAACCCAAACAGGAGAAAACGCTTTCCAATATGGAACTGCTATCTAATGAATTCAACGGTTCCGGCCTACTATAAATAAACGAATAAAGAAGAGCGGCATCAAGACCCTAATCACAAAAAGGGTGGGGATATGGCGAAATTGGTAGACGCTACGGACTTAATTGGATTGAGCCTTGGTATGGAAACCTACCAAGTGATAACTTTCAAATTCAGAGAAACCCTGGAATTACAAATGGGCAATCCTGAGCCAAATCCTGTTTTCTGAAAACAAACAAGTATTCAGAAAGTGATAATAAAAAAGGATAGGTGCAGAGACTCAATGGAAGCTGTTCTAACAAATGGAGTTGGCTGCGATGCGTTAGTAAAGGAATCCTTCCATCGAAACTCCAGAAAGGATGAAGAATAAACCTATATATACGTATACGTACTGAAATACTATCTCCAAACCAAATGATTAATGACGACCCGAATATTTTTTTTTTTATATGTTTATATGAAAAATGAAAGAATTGTTGTGAATCGATTCCAAGTAAAAAAAAAATGGAATATTCATTGATCAAATCATTTACTCCATCGTAATCTGATAGATCTTTTGAAAAATGGATTAATCGGACGAGAATAAAGATAGAGTCCCATTCTACATGTCAATATCGACAACAATGAAATTTATAGTAAGAGGAAAATCCGTCGACTTTAGAAATCGTGAGGGTTCAAGTCCCTCTATCCCCAAAAAGGCCCAGTTGATTCCCTAATTTTTTATCCTATACTCTCATTTCGTTATCGGTTCAAAGTTCATTATGTTTCTCATTCATTAATTTTTTTCTTTTCACAAGCCTTGTGGTATATATGATACACATACAAATGAACATCATTGAGCAAGTAACCCCGATTGTAAATTGGAATGATCATATTATCGCCCGTACTGTACTGAAACTTACAAAGTCTTTTTTTTTTAAGATCTAAGAAATTCCACCAAGGCCTGGATAACACTTTGTAATCCCCTTTTCGTCTTTTTAATTGACATAGACCCAAGTCATCTATTAAAATGAGGATGATGCGTCGTGAATGGTCGGGATAGCTCAGCTGGTAGAGCAGAGGACTGAAAATCCTCGTGTCACCAGTTCAAATCTGGTTCCTGGCACATGGGTTATTTGTATGAGTATCTATTCTACAAATTGGTCGACATACATGTTCATTAATAGTATAGATCATGATACATATTTATCCATCTAAGTGGCGGCTGGAGAGATAAGATACCCCTTTCTATTTAATAAATAGAGTCTATATTTAATAAATATAGAATATTTATAGATGAGTAAAGAGTATCTAAAGTATGTAAAAGAAATATATTTTATTGCCTCTTCTTTTTATTTATTTGTTCATACTGTGTCTCCTCTCGTTCACAAAGAATGGTACTACTTCTTCTATATTACAAGTAATTGAAAGACCCCAAGCCTGGTCTAGGGGAGTTGGGGGGTACGAATAGCCAAGATTCATCTCAGATATAATACAAATAGAATATGATCCCCTTGCATTCATTTCTTTCGATTTTCTTTTCATATTCTATTTATTTCCCCCTGTGTTGTTACTTTATGGGTTTTTCTGGACCCCATCTAAGTGATGTGCGCGGTACATAGTTCTGCATCATTAACTCTTTCATCCTATTGACTCAGCTCATATGAAAAAAGTATCTTTCAAAAATTGCAAATCGTACTGAATCCCTCTAAATTTAATTGTTTTTTTTTTTATTTATATATTTATATTTAGTTTAGAATTTCTTTTTTTTAGCTTATCCATAATATATGAAATGAATGAAACTTCAGCTCTTTGATCTATAAAAAAAAAAGAACG